GTTATCGTAGCTTAAAATAAAGCATTACACTGAAGATGTTAAGATAGGCTCTAGTACAGCCTCGAAAACACAAAGGCTTGGTCCTGACTTTCCTATCAGCTTTAACCAAATTTACACATGCGAGTATCCGCACCCCTGTGAGAATGCCCCGCAGTCCCCCGTCCGGGGACAAGGAGCAGGTATCAGGCACATGACTACATAGCCCACAACACCTTGCTTAGCCACACCCTCAAGGGAATCCAGCAGTGATAAACATTAAGCTATGAGTGAAAACTTGACTTAGTTATGGTTAAAAGGGCCGGTAAAACTCGTGCCAGCTACCGCGGTTATACGAGAGGCCCAAGTTGATAGGCTCCGGCGTAAAGCGTGGTTAAGGAATAATAGATAATAAAGCCGAACGCTTACTAGGCTGTTATACGCTTTACGAAAGTAAGAAGCACGTCCACGAAAGTAGCTTTACCCCGCCTGAACCCACGAAAGCCAAGATACAAACTGGGATTAGATACCCCACTATGCTTAGCCCTAAACATTGATAGTTTTACACAACCACTATCCGCCTGGAGACTACGAGCAACAGCTTAAAACCCAAAGGACTTGGCGGTGCTTTAGACCCACCTAGAGGAGCCTGTTCTATAACCGATAACCCCCGTTTAACCTCACCTTTCCTAGTCATTTCCGCCTATATACCGCCGTCGCCAGCTTACCCTGTGAAGGTCCCCTAGTGAGCATAATTGGTACAACCTAAAACGTCAGGTCGAGGTGTAGCGTATGGAGAGGGAAGAAATGGGCTACATTCCCTATTATAGCGAATCACGGATAATAGTACTGAAACGTGTATCTAGAAGGAGGATTTAGCAGTAAGCGGAAAGCAGAGCGTCCCGCTGAAACCGGCCCTGAAGCGCGCACACACCGCCCGTCACTCTCTCCAAGCATCTTTTTTTAATCTAACCTAAAATCTTTTACCAGCAAAGGGGAGGCAAGTCGTAACATGGTAAGTGTACCGGAAGGTGCACTTGGCAAAACCAAAGCATAGTTCAAAGAAGAACATCTCCTTTACACGGAGGGAATACTCGTTCAACTCGAGTTGCCTTGATACTGACTCGCTAGCCCAACCAATCAAAAACAACAAAACACAATAACTAAGCCCAAAGACACGAGCTGTCTCCACGAACAAACCATTTTTCCCCCCTAGTATGGGCGACAGAAAAGGGACATGGAGCGATAGAGAGAGTACCGCAAGGGAATGCTGAAAAACCAAATGAAATAAACAAGTGAAGCCCAAAAAAGCAGAGATCACACCTCGTACCTTTTGCATCATGATTTAGCCAGTGCAACCCAAGCAAAGAGCACTTTAGTTTGACAACCCGAAACTTTGTGAGCTACTCCAAGGCAGTCTAATTAATAGGACCAACCCGTCTCTGTGGCAAAAGAGTGGGAAGACCTTTGAGTAGAGGTGATAAACCTACCGAACTTAGTAATAGCTGGTTGCCCATCAATTGGATAGAAGTTCAGCCTCCCGGCTTCTTTATTCACCTAGATTTTTGTAGTCCTACAGATACCATAAGAAAACCAGGAGAGTTAGTCGAAGGGGGTACAGCCCCTTAGAAACAAGATACAACTTTTTTAGGAGGATAAAGATCATAATCAAACAAGGCAAGATATCAGGGTGGGCTTAAAAGCAGCCACCCCATCAAAAAGCGTTAAAGCTCAGACACTCTATTTTAAGCCCCAAGTTTCGACCACTGCCTCTTACACCCCTTATCCTACTGGGCCGTCCCATGCAACCATGGGAGCGATCCTGCTAAAATCAGTATATAAGAGAGTCCAACGGCTCTCTCCCTGCATACGTGTAAATCGGAATCGGACAATCCACCGAACCTTAACGGACCCAAAAATAGAGGGGACTGAACCATAAACAAAACAACTAGAAAAACACCCAAATAAATAACCGTTACCCCCACACAGGCATGCTCTTAGGGAAAGACTAAAAGAAAGAGAAGGAACTCGGCAAACACTCAGCCTCGCCTGTTTACCAAAAACATCGCCTCTTGCTAAACCAGAAATATAAGAGGTCCCGCCTGCCCTGTGACTATATGTTCAACGGCCGCGGTATTTTGACCGTGCGAAGGTAGCGCAATCACTTGTCTCTTAAATAGGGACCTGTATGAATGGCATAACGAGGGCTTGACTGTCTCCTCTTTCAAGTCAATGAAATTGATCTCCCCGTGCAGAAGCGGGGATAGGCACATAAGACGAGAAGACCCTATGGAGCTTTAGGCACTAAAGCAGATCAGCATTAATACCCTGAACATAGGGCACGAATATACTAAACCCTGCCCTAATGTCTTAGGTTGGGGCGACCGCGGAGAAACAAAAAACCCCCGCAAGGACTGAATGTACTACATTCACAACCAAGAGCGACAGCTCTAATTAACAGACACTTCTGACCAATAAGATCCGGCAACGCCGATTAATGAACCAAGTTACCCTAGGGATAACAGCGCAATCTCCTCTTAGAGCCCGTATCAACGAGGAGGTTTACGACCTCGATGTTGGATCAGGACATCCTAATGGTGCAGCCGCTATTAAGGGTTCGTTTGTTCAACGATTAAAGTCCTACGTGATCTGAGTTCAGACCGGAGTAATCCAGGTCGGTTTCTATCTATGTAATGATCTTTTCCAGTACGAAAGGACCGAAAAGAGGGGGCCTATATCCAAAACATGCCTCACTCCCACCTGATGAAAGCAGCTCAATTAGCCAAGGGGGCATCATTTCTTTGTCTGAGAGAACGACAAGTTAGGATGGCAGAGCCCGGCGTATTGCAAAAGGCCTAAGCCCTTTATACAGAGGTTCAAGTCCTCTTTCTAACTATGATCTCAACGCTTTTTACCCACATTATCAACCCTCTAGCCTACATCGTGCCCGTACTCCTAGCCGTTGCCTTCCTCACACTAGTCGAACGAAAAGTCCTAGGCTACATACAATTTCGAAAAGGCCCGAACATCGTCGGACCCTACGGCCTCCTTCAACCAATCGCCGATGGAGTCAAACTATTTACCAAAGAACCTGTCCGGCCCTCAACCGCCTCCCCCATTCTCTTCCTTCTTGCCCCAGTGTTAGCCCTCACCCTCGCCCTCACCTTATGGACCCCCCTCCCCATGCCCTATCCTATTCTTGACCTAAACCTAGGAATTCTCTTTATCTTAGCACTTTCCAGTCTAGCAGTATACTCTATTCTTGGCTCAGGCTGGGCATCCAACTCAAAATATGCACTCATCGGGGCCCTCCGAGCTGTGGCACAGACTATTTCATATGAAGTTAGCCTAGGACTAATCCTCTTAAATGCAATTATTTTTACAGGTGGCTTCACCCTACAAACCTTCAGCACAGCCCAAGAAGCCACTTGACTCCTACTACCAGCCTGGCCCCTAGCTGCAATGTGGTATATCTCTACACTAGCAGAAACTAACCGAGCACCATTCGACCTAACTGAGGGGGAATCAGAGCTAGTCTCTGGTTTTAACGTAGAATATGCAGGGGGACCCTTCGCCCTGTTCTTCCTGGCAGAGTACGCAAACATTCTCCTTATAAATACCCTTTCCGCCACCCTCTTCCTAGGGGCCTCCCACATCCCCGCCACCCCTGAACTAACAGCCATGAATTTAATAACAAAGGCGGCCCTCCTCTCTTTACTATTCCTCTGAGTCCGAGCCTCCTACCCTCGATTCCGATATGATCAACTAATACACCTAATCTGAAAGAACTTTCTTCCGCTTACACTGGCTTTAGTTATCTGACACCTTGCACTCCCCATCGCATTAGCTGGTCTCCCCCCTCAACTTTAACCACGGAGCCGTGCCTGAAGTAAAGGGCCACTTTGATAGGGTGAATCATGAGGGTTAAAGCCCCTCCAGCTCCTTAGAAAGAAGGGACTCGAACCCTAACTAAAGAGATCAAAACTCTTAGTGCTTCCATTACACCACTTCCTAAGTAAAGTCAGCTAACCAAGCTCTTGGGCCCATACCCCAAACATGTAGGTTAAACCCCTACCTTTACTAATGAACCCATATATCTTAGCCACCCTATTATTTAGCCTCGGACTAGGAACCACCATTACATTTGCAAGCTCCCACTGACTGCTCGCCTGAATAGGCCTGGAAATCAACACCCTTGCTATTCTTCCCCTTATAGCCCAGCAGCACCACCCCCGAGCAGTTGAAGCCACCACAAAATATTTCCTCGCCCAAGCAACAGGAGCAGCAACCCTTCTATTTGCCAGCACTACCAATGCATGACTAACAGGACAGTGAGATATTCTACAAATATCTCACCCTCTCACAACCACCATTGTCATTCTTTCCCTCTCCCTAAAAGTGGGTCTCGCCCCCCTACACACATGACTACCCGAGGTACTTCAAGGACTAGACCTAACCACCGGACTTATCTTATCAACCTGACAAAAACTAGCACCCTTCGCCCTGCTTCTTCAAATTCAACCCACTAACCCCACAATCCTGATTATCCTCGGCATCACCTCCACCCTAATTGGAGGCTGAGGGGGCCTAAACCAAACACAACTCCGGAAAATTATAGCATACTCCTCTACAGCCCACCTAGGCTGAATAATTCTGGTCCTTCAATTCTCCCCCCCCCTAACCCTTCTAACCCTACTAACATACCTAGTAATAACATCCTCAACATTCCTCGTATTCAAGTTAAATAAATCAACAAACATTAATATATTAGCCACCTCCTGAGCAAAAACCCCCGCATTGACCACACTTACTCCCCTCATCCTCCTGTCCCTAGGAGGCCTCCCCCCTCTAACAGGCTTTATACCAAAATGACTTATTCTTCAAGAATTAGCTAAACAAGACCTAGCACCCATTGCCACACTAGCCGCTCTCACCGCCCTACTAAGCCTGTACTTTTACCTGCGATTAACATATGCCATGACACTTACCATGTCCCCTAATAACGTAACAGGTCTGGCCCCCTGACGACTCCCGTCCTCACAATTAACACTCCCACTCGCCATCCTAACCATATTAACAATCTCCCTGCTCCCCCTTACCCCAACCATTCTAGCCCTTCTAGCCCTATAAGAGACTTAGGTTAACACTAGACCTAGAGCCTTCAAAGCCCTCAGTGGGAGTGAAAATCTCCCAGCCTCTGATAAAACTTGCGGGACACTAACCCACATTTTCTGCATGCAAAGCAGACGCTTTAATTAAGCTAAAGCCTTCTAGACAGGTAGGCTTCGATCCTACAAACTCTTAGTTAACAGCTAAGCGCCCAAACCAGCGAGCATCCGTCTAACTTTTCTCCGCCTACTTACAGTATAAAACTGTAGGCGGAGAAAAGCCCCGGCAAACTTCTAATTTGCTTCTTTAGATTTGCAATCTAATATGTTAAACACCTCAAGGCTTGGTAAGAAGAGGAATCAAACCTCTGTCTATGGGGCTACAATCCACCGCTTAAACATTCAGCCATCTTACCTGTGGCCATTACACGTTGATTCTTCTCGACTAATCACAAAGACATTGGTACCCTCTATCTTGTATTTGGTGCCTGAGCCGGTATAGTAGGAACCGCCCTCAGCCTACTCATTCGGGCCGAATTAAGCCAGCCAGGAGCCCTACTTGGCGACGATCAGATCTATAACGTAATTGTTACAGCACACGCTTTCGTAATAATTTTCTTTATAGTAATGCCAATTATGATTGGTGGCTTCGGAAACTGGCTTGTGCCCCTTATAATTGGCGCCCCAGACATGGCATTCCCTCGAATAAACAACATAAGCTTCTGACTTCTCCCCCCATCCTTCCTGCTTCTTTTAGCCTCCTCTGGGGTAGAAGCTGGTGCCGGGACTGGCTGAACGGTCTACCCCCCTCTAGCCGGCAACCTTGCCCATGCAGGGGCCTCTGTAGACTTAACCATCTTCTCACTTCACTTGGCAGGAATTTCATCAATTCTAGGAGCAATTAACTTCATTACAACCATTATTAACATGAAACCCCCAGCCATCTCTCAGTATCAAACACCTTTATTCGTGTGAGCTGTTCTAATTACAGCAGTTCTACTGCTCCTATCTCTCCCTGTGCTTGCCGCCGGTATTACAATACTTCTAACAGATCGAAACCTCAACACCACCTTCTTTGACCCCGCCGGAGGGGGAGACCCAATTCTCTATCAGCACCTGTTCTGGTTCTTCGGCCACCCAGAAGTCTACATTCTAATTCTTCCTGGCTTCGGAATAATCTCTCACATTGTTGCATACTATTCTGGTAAAAAAGAACCATTCGGTTATATGGGTATGGTGTGGGCTATAATGGCCATTGGTCTCCTAGGGTTTATTGTGTGAGCACACCATATGTTTACAGTAGGAATGGATGTAGACACACGAGCATATTTTACATCTGCTACTATGATTATCGCAATTCCCACTGGTGTTAAAGTCTTTAGCTGACTAGCCACACTTCATGGAGGAACTATTAAATGGGAAACCCCCCTTCTATGAGCACTTGGCTTCATTTTCCTTTTCACAGTAGGGGGTCTAACAGGAATCGTCCTAGCCAATTCCTCACTGGATATTGTCCTACATGATACGTACTACGTAGTTGCCCACTTCCACTATGTGCTTTCAATAGGAGCCGTGTTTGCCATTGTAGCCGCCTTCGTACACTGATTCCCACTATTTACAGGCTACACCCTACACAGCACTTGAACAAAAATCCACTTCAGCATTATGTTTGCAGGTGTAAACCTTACCTTCTTCCCGCAGCACTTCCTAGGACTAGCCGGGATACCTCGTCGATATTCAGACTATCCAGATGCTTACACCTTATGAAACACCGTCTCTTCTATCGGCTCTATGGTCTCTCTTGTAGCGGTAATTATGTTCTTATTCATTATCTGAGAAGCATTCGCCTCTAAACGTGAAATCTTAGCAGTAGATATAACTATGACTAATGTAGAATGACTCCACGGCTGCCCTCCCCCATACCACACATTTGAGGAGCCCGCATTTGTACAAATCCGTTCGCACTAGACGAGAAAGGGAGGAGTTGAACCCCCGTATGATGGTTTCAAGCCAACCACATAACCGTTCTGTCACTTTCTTCATGAGACGCTAGTAGAACGCGACAAATACACCGCCTTGTCGAGGCGAAATTGCGGGTTTGAATCCCGCGTGTCTTAAACCACAAATGACGCATCTAAACCTACAAAATGCAACTTCAACCACAGACAAGCTCGAAACCCCATATAATAGTTTCAAGCCAACCACATAATCATCTACCCCTTTCTTCACAAGACATTAGTAGAACGCGACAAATACACCGCCTTATCGAGGCGAAGTTGCGGGTTTGAATCCCGCGTGTCTTAAACCACAAATGACGCATCTAAACCTACAAAATGCAACTTCAACCACATAATCATCTACCCCCTTCTTCACAAGACATTAGTAGAACGCGACAAATACACCGCCTTATCGAGGCGAAACTGCGGGTTTGAATCCCGCGTGTCTTAAACCACAAATGACGCATCTAAACCTACAAAATGCAACTTCAACCACATAATCATCTACCCCCTTCTTCACAAGACATTAGTAGAACGCGACAAATACACCGCCTTATCGAGGCGAAACTGCGGGTTTGAATCCCGCGTGTCTTAAACCACAAATGGCACATCCCGCGCAACTAGGCTTACAAGATGCAACTTCACCAGTTATAGAAGAACTCCTACACTTCCACGATCACGCCTTAATAATTGTATTTCTTATTAGCACATTAGTCCTTTATATTATCGTGGCAATAGTTACCACTAATTTAACCAATAACTACATCTTAGACTCCCAAGAAATTGAAATTATTTGAACAATCCTCCCTGCAGTAGTCCTTATCCTCATTGCACTCCCCTCCCTTCGCATCCTTTACCTAATGGACGAAATCAATGACCCCCACATTACAATTAAAGCCATAGGCCATCAATGATACTGAAGCTACGAATACACCGATTACGAGGACCTTGGGTTTGACTCATACATAATCCCCACACAAGACCTTACCCCTGGCCAATTCCGCCTCCTGGAAGCGGACCACCGCATAGTCGTCCCCTTGGACTCCCCAGTTCGAGTGCTAGTCTCTGCCGAAGATGTCCTCCACTCATGGGCAGTGCCTGCCCTAGGTGTAAAAATAGACGCCGTCCCGGGACGTCTAAACCAAACAGCTTTCATAACATCCCGACCAGGGGTATTCTACGGACAATGCTCAGAAATCTGCGGCGCAAACCACAGCTTTATACCAATTGTAGTTGAAGTTGTTCCCCTGGAACACTTTGAAAACTGGTCTTCATTTATACTTCAAGACGCCTCGCTAAAAAGCTAAATAAGGAATAGCACTAGCCTTTTAAGCTAGAGATTGGTGACTACCGACCACCTTTGGCGACATGCCCCAACTCCTCCCACTACCCTGATTTGGAACACTACTCTTTGCCTGAGTAGTATTCCTAGCCTTCTTCCCTAAAAAAGTAATAGCCCACACTTTTCCATACCAGCCTGCACCCCTCAAACCCCAAAAACTAGAAAAAACCTCCTGAAACTGACCTTGAGTGTAAGCTTTTTTGATCAATTCATAAGCACAACATACCTGGGGATCCCCTTGATTGCACTAGCACTTATTTTTCCCACTATTCTCTACCCAACACTAACAACCCGATGGTTAAATAACCGGCTCCTTACTTTGCAAAGCACATTCATTAACCGCTTCATCCACCAACTACTCCTACCCCTAAATGTTAACGGACCTAAATGAGCCGCCCTCCTAGCATCCCTAATGCTCTTTTTAATTTCACTCAACATGCTAGGGCTACTTCCCTATACTTTTACCCCCACTGCCCAACTGTCCCTTAACCTAGGATTTGCAGTCCCCCTCTGATTGGCAACCGTAATTATTGGAATGCGGAGCCAACCAAACCATGCGCTAGGCCACCTCCTGCCAGAAGGAACCCCTAACCTCCTGATCCCTATACTTATTATCATCGAGACAATTAGCCTGTTTATCCGACCTTTAGCCCTAGGCGTACGACTAACTGCTAACCTAACAGCCGGCCACTTACTTATTCAACTGATCTCCACAGCCGCATTTGTCCTCCTACCATTAATACCTGCCGTAGCTATCCTAACAACGACAGTTCTTATCCTATTAACGCTTCTAGAAGTTGCCGTAGCAATGATTCAGGCATACGTATTTGTCCTTCTACTAACACTTTATCTACAAGAGAACATCTAATGGCACATCAAGCACACGCATATCATATAGTTGACCCAAGCCCCTGACCCTTGACAGGAGCAGTTGCTGCCCTATTAATAACCTCAGGCCTTGCAATTTGATTCCACTCCCACTCTTCAACACTTATTGTCTTAGGTACTGCCCTGCTCCTCTTAACAATGTACCAATGATGACGGGATATTGTTCGAGAAGGTACATTCCAAGGCCACCACACGCCTCCCGTACAAAAAGGCCTTCGATACGGAATAATTCTTTTTATTACATCAGAAGTCTTCTTTTTCCTGGGTTTCTTCTGGGCCTTTTATCACTCAAGCCTCGCCCCCACCCCTGAACTGGGAGGCTGCTGACCCCCCGCAGGCATTACCACCCTAGACCCCTTTGAAGTCCCCCTACTCAACACAGCCGTACTCCTTGCATCCGGGGTTACAGTTACCTGAGCCCACCACAGCATCATAGAGGGAGAACGAAAACAAGCTATTCAATCACTTACGCTTACAATTCTTCTGGGCTTCTACTTTACATTCCTTCAAGCCATAGAATACTACGAAGCCCCCTTCACAATTGCAGATGGCGTTTACGGTTCAACCTTCTTCGTAGCTACCGGATTCCATGGCCTCCATGTTATTGTTGGCTCCACCTTCCTAGCCGTATGCTTACTTCGACAAATCCAATATCACTTCACATCCGAACACCACTTTGGATTCGAAGCAGCCGCCTGATATTGACACTTCGTAGACGTTGTCTGACTTTTCTTATACATCTCCATCTATTGATGAGGCTCCTAATCTTTCTAGTATTAATTAAGTATAAGTGACTTCCAATCACCCGGTCTTGGTTAGACCCCAAGGAAAGATAATGAACCTGGTCTCAACTGTTATCACTATTGCTCTTACCCTATCAGTAGCTCTTGCCATCCTCTCCTTCTGATTGCCCCTAATAAGCCCAGACCATGAAAAACTATCACCATACGAATGCGGCTTTGACCCCCTGGGAACAGCCCGACTTCCATTTTCCTTGCGGTTTTTTCTTGTTGCTATTCTATTTCTCCTGTTCGACCTAGAAATTGCCCTCCTATTACCACTCCCGTGAGGAAATCAACTAGCCTCCCCCACACTTACCTTTCTATGAGCCTCTATCGTTTTGGCCCTCCTCACCCTTGGACTTATCTATGAATGACTTCAAGGAGGCCTAGACTGAGCCGAATCGGAGATTAGTTTAAATAAAACCCTTGATTTCGGCTCAGACACTTATGGTTAGACCCCATAATCTCCTAATGACCCCCGTGCACTTCGCTTTCTCATCCGCTTTCATCCTGGGCCTCACAGGCTTAGCATTCCACCGAACCCACCTTCTCTCTGCCCTCCTTTGTTTAGAAAGTATAATGCTATCATTGTTTATTGCCCTCTCCCTCTGAACTGCCCAATTAAACTCCACAAGCTTCTGCACAGCCCCAATACTACTACTCGCCTTCTCGGCTTGCGAAGCAAGCGCAGGACTTGCCCTACTAGTAGCAACAGCTCGCACTCATGGAACCGACCATCTTAAAAGCCTCAACTTGTTACAATGCTAAAGGTCCTTATTCCTACTTTAATACTCATCCCAACTGCCTGGCTGACCCCAGCTAAATGACTATGACCCACAGCCCTTGCCCATAGCATACTAATTGCACTAATTAGCTTATCATGATTAAAATATTCAATAGAGACAGGCTGGTCTTCCATAAACCCGTTTATAGCCACAGACCCCCTATCTACACCCCTACTGGTTCTCACATGCTGGCTCCTCCCCCTAATAATCCTAGCAAGCCAAAACCACACAGCAACAGAGCCAACCAATCGCCAACGCATATATATCACGCTACTAACATCTCTTCAAATTTTCCTTATTTTGGCCTTCGGCGCAACTGAACTAATTATATTTTATGTCATATTTGAGTCCACTCTTATCCCAACTCTAATTCTCATTACGCGATGAGGTAACCAAACAGAACGCCTCAACGCAGGGGTTTATTTCCTGTTCTATACCCTAGCAGGCTCCCTTCCTCTACTCGTTGCCCTCCTGCTCCTACAAAATTACACCGGGACACTCTCCCTGCTTACACTACCATTCTCCCCCTCCCTGCACCTCTCATCTTATGCCGATAAATTATGATGAACAGGCTGCCTATTAGCATTTCTTGTTAAAATACCATTATATGGCGTCCACCTTTGATTACCCAAAGCACATGTCGAAGCCCCCGTTGCAGGATCAATAGTGCTAGCCGCAGTCCTCCTGAAACTAGGGGGCTACGGAATAATACGAATAATTGTTATACTAGAACCACTCACCAAAGAATTAAGCTACCCCTTCCTTATCTTTGCACTATGAGGAGTTATCATAACAAGCTCAATTTGCCTCCGCCAAACTGACCTAAAATCTCTAATCGCCTACTCCTCAGTAAGCCACATGGGCTTAGTAGTAGGAGGGATTCTTATCCAAACCCCCTGAGGATTTACAGGAGCCCTAATCCTCATAATTGCCCACGGACTGACGTCTTCTACCCTCTTCTGTCTAGCCAATACAAACTATGAGCGAACACACAGCCGAACCATACTACTAGCGCGAGGCTTACAAATTATTTTACCTTTAATGACAGCCTGATGGTTTATTGCCAGCCTTGCCAACCTTGCACTCCCCCCACTACCTAATCTAATAGGTGAGCTAATGATTATCACCTCCCTATTCAACTGATCTTGATGAACGATTATATTAACTGGAGGGGGGACCCTTATCACTGCAAGTTATTCCCTCTATATATTCCTTATAACTCAACGAGGGCCCCTCCCCTCACACATCATTGGTCTTGACCCCTCCCACTCACGAGAGCACTTACTCATAGCCCTTCACCTCCTACCGCTCCTCCTCCTTATCCTTAAACCCGAGCTGATCTGAGGCTGAGCCAACTGTTGATATAGTTTTAACTAAAACATTAGATTGTGGTTCTAAAGATAGGGGTTAAAACCCCCTTTTCCACCGAGGAAGGTTCGCTAACAGATGGATCCTGCTAAGTTTCATCGCCCCGGTTGAACTCCGGGACTGTCCCCGAAGCCCCACTCCCAAAGGATAATAGTTCATCCGTCGGTCTTAGGAACCGAAAACTCTTGGTGCAACTCCAAGTGGTAGTTATGCACACCCCTTCCATTATTATAACTTCAAGCCTACTTATTATTTTTTCCTTACTTATATTTCCCCTACTTACAACCCTTAACCCCACTCCTCAAAAGAAAGACTGAACCCTTACGCACGTAAAAACAGCTGTAAAACTAGCCTTTTTTGTCAGTCTCCTCCCCCTTTTCTTATTTCTCACTGAGGGGGTAGAAACTATCGCCTCCTCATCAAATTGAATAAACACATCAACCTTTGACGTAAACCTTAGCTTAAAATTCGACCACTATTCTATTATTTTTACACCTGTCGCCCTATATGTTACATGATCAATCCTAGAGTTTGCTTCTTGATACATACATGCCGACCCTAACATAAATCGATTCTTTAAATACCTCTTAATTTTCCTAATCGCAATAATTATTCTAGTTACAGCAAATAACCTCTTTCAACTCTTTATCGGATGAGAAGGAGTTGGAATTATGTCTTTCCTCCTAATTGGTTGATGACACGGACGGGCAGATGCAAACACCGCAGCCCTACAAGCAGTTATTTACAACCGGGTTGGCGATATCGGCCTAATTTTTGCAATAGCTTGAATGGTTTCCCATCTTAATTCATGAGAACTGCAGCAAATTTTTGCAATCGCCAAAGACTTTGACCTAACCTACCCCCTCCTTGGACTAATCGTAGCTGCCACTGGTAAGTCCGCCCAATTTGGACTACACCCATGACTTCCTGCTGCCATAGAAGGCCCCACACCAGTATCAGCCCTACTCCACTCCAGTACCATGGTTGTCGCAGGCATTTTTCTCTTAGTACGAATGAGCCCCCTCTTAGAAAACAATGCTACTGCCCTTACCACCTGCCTATGCCTTGGAGCCCTAACTACACTATTCACAGCCACATGCGCCTTAACCCAAAATGATATCAAAAAAATTGTTGCATTCTCAACATCCAGCCAACTAGGCCTGATAATGGTAACAATTGGGCTAAACCAGCCCCAACTAGCATTCCTTCATATCTGTACCCACGCCTTTTTTAAAGCCATGCTTTTCCTATGTTCGGGCTCCATTATTCACAGCCTTAACGACGAACAAGACATTCGCAAAATAGGAGGCATGCACCATCTCACCCCCTTTACCTCTTCCTGTCTCACCATTGGAAGCCTCGCCCTCACAGGCACCCCCTTTTTAGCCGGCTTCTTCTCTAAAGACGCTATTATTGAAGCCCTTAACACCTCATACCTCAACGCCTGAGCCCTTACCTTGACCCTCCTAGCCACTTCCTTCACAGCAATCTACAGCTTACGCATCATTTACTTTGTTTCAATAGGCCGCCCCCGCTTTAATGCACTTTCCCCTATCAACGAAAACAATCCCGCAGTCCTTAACCCTATTAAACGCCTAGCCTGAGGAAGCATTATCGCCGGTCTCCTAATTACGTCTAACCTAACCCCCCTAAAAACACCAGTAATATCTATGCCTCCTATTCTCAAACTTGCCGCCCTAATCGTAACAATCCTAGGACTATTAGTTGCCCTAGAACTTGCATCTCTAACAAGCAAACAATTTAAACCCACCCCCCATCTCCCTACCTTTCGCTTCTCAAACATGCTCGGCTTTTTCCCCACAGTCATCCATCGCTTCCCCCCTGCAATAAGCCTTGGAATAGGCCAATCTATTGCGAGCCAAATAGTTGACCAAACCTGGCTAGAAAAAACAGGCCCCAAAGCCGTAGCCAAACTTAACACCCCCCTCATTACCTCGACAAGTAATACTCAACGAGGCCTAGTGAAGACATACCTTATCTTCTTCCTCATCACCCTTATATTCTCCCTGCTAATCTTCTTTGTTTAGATGGCCCGAAGAGTACCCCGACTCAACCCTCGAGTTAGCTCAAGGACTACAAACAAAGTCAAGAGAAGAACCCCGGCAGCCACAACTAATATCCACCCCCCCCCCGAGTATATTTCCGCCACGCCTTCACTGTCCGCCCGAAAGATATAAAAAGGCCCCCACTCATCAGCCGACCCCGACAAACCACCCATCCACTCACATAAAAATTTACTAAAAGCCCCAGCCACAATAACCATATAACAACACACATAGAGCACAACTGTCGAATTTGTCCAAGATTCAGGATAAGGCTCTGCAGCTAAAGCCGCAGAATAGGCAAACACCACTAATATACCCCCCAAATAAATCAAAAAAAGAATCAAAGCCAAGAAGGGGCTTCCATACTCCGCAAGAACTCCACACCCCACCCCCGCAACTATTACCAGCCCAAGGGCACCAAAAAAAGGAGAAGGATTAGAAGCAACCGCAATCGCCCCTACGACTCAACAAAACAAAAGACAAGTAAGAGTAAAGCACATAATTTCTGCCAGGGCTCTAACCAGGAATTATGGCTTGAAAAACCATCGTTGTAATTCAACTACAGAAACGTTACTAATGGCCAGCCTTCGCAAAACGCACCCTCTCTTAAAAATCGCAAATGACGCATTAGTAGACCTCCCAGCCCCCTCCAACATTTCAGTCTGATGAAATTTTGGCTCGCTGCTAGGACTCTGCCTTATTGCACAAATCCTCACAGGCCTATTTTTAGCCATACACTATACATCAGACATTGCCACAGCCTTCTCATCTGTCGCCCACATTTGTCGAGACGTAAACTATGGCTGACTAATCCGTAACATGCACGCTAACGGGGCCTCCTTTTTCTTTATCTGCATTTACGCCCACATCGGACGAGGGCTCTACTACGGCTCCTACCTCTATAAAGAAACCTGAAATATTGGGGTCATCCTCCTCCTCCTAGTAATAATGACAGCCTTCGTTGGTTACGTCCTCCCCTGAGGACAAATATCCTTCTGGGGGGCAACCGTTATTACCAACCTCCTCTCTGCTTTCCCTTATATTGGGAACGACCTAGTTCAATGAATTTGAGGCGGCTTTTCCGTAGATAATGCCACCCTCACTCGCTTCTTCGCATTCCACTTCTTATTCCCATTCGTAATTGCAGCCGTCACACTCCTCCACCTCCTCTTCCTCCATGAATCAGGCTCAAACAATCCCTTAGGGCTTAACTCTGACGCAGATAAAATTTCCTTCCACCCATACTTCTCATATAAAGATCTACTAGGATTTGCAGCCCTTCTCCTTACACTTACATCCTTAGCACTCTTTTCACCCAACCTGTTAGGGGACCCAGACAACTTTACACCAGCCAACCCTCTTGTAACCCCCCCTCATATTAAGCCTGAATGATACTTCCTATTCGCCTATGCCATCCTACGATCTATCCCAAACAAACTAGGCGGAGTCCTCGCACTGCTAGCCTCAATCCTAGTCCTCATGCTGGTCCCAATCCTCCACACCTCTAAACAACGAGCCCTAACTTTCCGCCCTCTATCCCAGTTCCTATTCTGAATCCTAATCGCGGACGTGATAATCCTCACCTGAATCGGCGGAATACCCGTAGAACACCCCTTTATCATTATCGGCCAAGTCGCATCCGTCCTCTACTTCTCACTTTTCCTGTTCCTAATACCAGCAGCAGGATGAGTTGAAAATAAACTCCTTGAGTGACGGTGTACTAATAGTTCAGAGATTTAGAACGCCAGTCTTGTAAGCCGGATGTCGGAGGTTAAAACCCTCCTTAGTACTCAAAAAGAGGAGATTCTAACTCCTACCTCTAACTCCCAAAGCTAGAATTCTAAACTAAACTACTCTTTGAACACCACGCCACTATATAATAATATCCTTTAAGCATATTTAAGCATATTTAAGCATATTTAAGCATATTTAAGCATATTTAAGCATATTTAAGCATATTTAAGCATATTTAAGCATATTTAAGCATATTTAAGCATATTTAAGCATATTTAAGCATATTTAAGCATATTTAAGCATATTTAAGCATATATATAGAATATGCTTTATAATCAATACATAAATATAACCATTACTCATTAGTACATAATACGAAGAAAGGACATAAACCAGCTATATGTAATGATTTATCAATAATTATGTAATGATTTCTCGGATTATTAAATTAATTATTTTTACATGTAGGTTGCATTCAACATTTTAATGAAATTAAAATTTCCTGCACAGTAAGAACCGACCAACCAATAGTTCTAACACATGAACTTATTGAAGGTGAGGGACAATAATGTGGGGGTTTTACACAGTGAATTATTCCTGGCATTTGGTTCCTATTTCAGGTTCATAATAATGATAACCTCCCATAAATTTATTGACGCTTGCATAAGTTAATGGTGTTAATCAATTGACTCGTTACCCAGCAAGCCGAGCCTTCATTCCAGAGTGTAAGGGTGTGTTCTTTTTTCTTTTTCCTTTCGTGAGCATTTCACAGTGTAAGAAAATGTTAGTGACTTAAGGTAGAACATATTCCCTGTTAGACGTATAAAATGTGAAAGGTAGAAAGACATATCTTATATAGTTACATAACTGATTTCAAGGACATAAATATTTAATTTCACTCGAAACATATCTATAAGATACCCCCTGGGAATTTATTCGTTAAACCCCCCTACCCCCCTAAACTCCTAAGATCCTTAATACTCCTGTAAACCCCCCGGAAACAGGAAAGACCCTAAGTAGTTTCTGTGCTAAATTAGAAAATTAAAATGTGTTTATTATACTAGTGTAATGCTTTAATTT